TGTCTGTCTCTCATGCGAATGAGGAAAGCAAGATAACAGAGTAGCTTCCGCCCACAGAGTCCTCTCCCTTCACAGGCTGGACTGGTCCCCGGAGGTGAAGCCAACTTCTTACTGATTGAGCATGATGACAGGCGGCAGTACTTTCTTCGCATCCTTCGTTTCAGGACAGGAACCATCAGGTTTTATTATTTAATAATATTATTGGTAAATCGATTATGCTCCTGCGGAAGTATCTACTCGTTACGGAATCTTAGGTGTCAAAGTGTGGATTTCATATAGTCAAAAAAGAAGGGGGCGTGCTATATCCAAAACGTACGAAATATAGTCAATATCGTAAAGGCAGATGTAGTAGAGGTTGCAAAGCGGACGGTACACAACTTGGTTTTGGAAGATATGGCACTAAAAGTTGTAGAGCGGGTCGTCTTTCATATCGAGCCATTGAAGCAGCGCGTCGGGCTATAATCGGACACTTCCATCGTGCTATGAGCGGACAATTCCGAAGAAATGGTAAGATATGGGTAAGAGTTCTCGCGGATATCCCTATTACCGGAAAACCTACAGAAGTCAGAATGGGAAGAGGAAAAGGAAATCCTACGGGTTGGATTGCTCGTGTGTCCACGGGACAAATCCTATTTGAAATGGATGGTGTGAGTTTGTCAAATGCTCGACAAGCCGCTACATTAGCGGCGCATAAACTATGTTCGTCAACCAAGTTTGTTCAGTGGTCGTAAGCTAATTAGTTAGTGGGGAAAAATAGGGCCGGGATTCAAAAGAATTAGGCGAAGTGTTTGTTCCTGAACGACGGAAGTGACTACTTGACTTTCGTATACTAGCTATTTGAAGATCTACCTTATCTTGCTTATTGTTGCAAAAGGCGATCCACTAGCGGTTGTAGTCTGATTGATCTATCAAGTCAAGAGGGCGAGGCTCCTAGCAATGGGAGGAAAGGGGAGTGGGTAAGCGGGCTCCTTTCACTGTGAAAGTTGCGGATCTCCCCCCTTCTTTTTAAGGCAAGATAGCGCTCTTCTCCCGAAGTGGATAGCGGAGATAACTGCTGTAAAAGGGGCTTTCCTTCCCTCTCAAATGCTTCTCTCTGGCTTTCTAATTAGCTATAGAGAGCTACTTTCCTTTCCATGCTTCATTCATATCATAACATAAAGGGCGGTGATAAATTTCTATTAGGGAGTAGCGATCAATCAGAAAGAGGTTGGCATAGGCTCTTCTATGCCAATCAGAAGTTAAGGATCCCCTTACGTACGTGAAATCCTCTAATGTTATGCCCACCCGCCTAATGTGCTGAAGTGGTTCATGATGATAGTCTTATGATCAGACTATTCCCAAGGAGCCTTACTGATCAAACTATGGAATGGTACTTCACTCTCTCTAGGTATTCAATTCAATCCTTTGCCCCCGCGCCAGCTTGCTCTCTCATCCCTCCCACCTTTGCCTATACCTATGCTTCTATTCTCTTCACTGGTTGATCGACGAGTCCACTGGCACCTGGAGCAGTATATGTAACTTCAAGGTATGCCACTAGACCAGGTGCTAGCTATAGAGGCTAGAAACCTTACAACGAGCGAAAGGTTGGAATTTCTTTAGAAGGGCTTGGGGTCCTATTCCCATACTTGGGTGATCGGATAACTATCTCAGTGCTTGCCCAAAAGGAAAGATTGGCCACGGCCCGCTGCGGGTACACTAAGTAAGCGACCCACTCTACTCTATCATTCAATCGTGACAGCCTGCCTTTCCACAAAGATCTCAATCCCAAGAAAGAAAGTAGGAATATTGGCTTGGTCCATCCCTTTGTGGAGTACAAACAAGATCTATAAGCAAATAGATTAATTCAAGGGCGACGAGACCAAGGAGCTGCTTCAAAGCCCGATGCAATTCAAATTCTTAGTCATTCGCTCCCAAAATAGGGTATTCCCCCGCCTCTCCTTCCCTATTTCTTTGGTATTGCTACCGCACCAGGAGCTGAAAGCGGTTCAAGATGAGATGTTTTGGCTCACCCAGGAATAAAAACCTTCCACACCTGGGCAGACCCGAGCATGGCCTAAAAGTCATAGTTCTCTCCGTTGTCGAGGTTGCTTGCAGAGAGATGGAAGAACTAGAGTCCTTGACCTGGATAGCGGTGAATTCATTTTCATTGTGCTTCGGAGACTACTTAAGAGAGCCCCGCCTCGGGATAAAGAGAGAATATGGTACCACAAGCATAGAAAAAGAAAAATGAGTGAATTCCACATCTTGCTATTCCACAGTACATTATTCATTAGTGTGAGTCAACGGATAAAGCTCCTCAATTTAATGCTACACCTGTGGGAGTTGGGTCAATTACTCTATTCTATGTCTTTCTCTGATATAGCGAATAATAAGGGAAGATTTCACTGCCAATGACCGGGAAACGTAACTATGATTCAATTACTTCTGTGTTTGGCTCTTTCTGACTAAGCTACCGCTAGCTAGCAACATGAGGGGAAATGACAATCTACATATGAAAGAA